TATTGTAATCTAGAAAGATACAAACTGAATCGAGATCAATCTACAATATGTATATGGATCTTCATAAATGTTAATATCAATTAAATATATGGAATGTACATAGTATCTCAATTCTATTTCTTTGCTTCATCTATTTGTTTCCTTTATCTATTTTATTTTTGTTGATTCCAATCAATCTGAAATAATCGCGAGGCAACTCTTATTATTTTCTAATTTATAGAAAATGAAAAAGTAATCTTTTTTTTAGCATTTCAAAGAAGTAATTGATTGCGCGGTTTACAGATAATCCAAGGAGTTCTATGGTAACTTCTTCGGATTTCGAAATTCGAAAAGGGTTATTCTATCGATTTTGAATCCTTCAGCCATGATAGCAAACGCGTCAATAAAGCACAGCAGAAATAAAAGCCAATACAATTTCGGAATGAAGATATTTTTATTAATTCCATTTTTTAATTCGAAATTGAATTAAATTAATGAATTCAATATATTAAATAATTAATAAATATTATTTATGCTTTGCAAAACGATCTATAAAAAAGTGATACAATTTGATTCCCCAACTCAATTCGTAGTATCTCTAGAGTCCACTCCTTCCCCATATTACGAGTGAAAGGGAAAATGTAAAGACTACCATTAACGCAGCCCAAGCGAGACTTACTATATCCATGTGAATTATGTCCCCTATCTCTCTGAATATGAAGGAATTATTCCATTAGTGTTTATTAATAATAGTGGAATCACTGGTGCAGAGTCAAAAGGGGATTCTGACCCAACACCCTTGATGAAAGTCCAATAAATATGAAAAATTAAACTGCAGTTACGCTTTTCTTTTGAAGTATCAAAGGGAATGCTACTAATATATATATGTAGGAATACTGATACCTATTCTTTATTTTTCTTGTCCTTCATTATCATTAAGTAAAAGAAAAAAGCCAATTATCCATCCAATCTAATTCAAGACCCGGCCAGTAGACACGACATTAGTAATGGAAAAAATCGGTAACTCTTTATTTGATATGATAGCCCTTCCACTACTACAATCTTTCCTTGAATCCCAAATACAACGAGTTACGGCACTTTAATTTAAAGAAGGGAACCCCCAGCTGTTTCCAATCAAGAAAGTCTCAAGACTACGCGTGTTTTGCTGGGAAAAATTCGGCGAGTTATAACAGCAAAGGAGAATAAAGAATAAGGGATTTCGAGTCTTGTCTTTTGTTAATCAGGCGACACCCAGATTTGAACTGGGGAAAAAGGATTTGCAGTCCCCCACCTTACCGCTCGGCCATGCCGCCAAAACGATACAAAATCGATGAAAATATTCCCCTTTATTTGTTATTTGTTTTTTTGGGGGGGGCCGGCTCCTTCCCTTCAATTAATTTTATAGTATCTCAAAACACCCAATATCTAAATACCTCTCTTTTCTATTAAAAAACCAAATGGGAATTTTTTTCAGTTACAAAAGCCAAAATTCAGAACAAATTGGAACCATTAACTATATGACTGTAAATTCATGACCCACTCTTGGATTTACATCTCAAATTGTCTTTCCGTAATGATAAATGATATAAGAAAATCAAAATTGATATATAACTAATCAGTCTTGATTTTTTATTGAAAAAAACCTTCTCAACTCAATTTCAATTATAATGTCAATTATTAGTATATGTAAACCCCAAACATAAGTTGTGTTCCACAGTTAGCTTATGGGGTATATTATTTGTGTATGATGCCTGTTTATAGGGAATTGGCGCACACTTGTCGTACTGCAATTTTGATTGATTAGATTGAAGAGAAAATAGAAATTTTGATAGAGTACGACATGTGCTGTCCCGAGTAGAAGTATGCAATAAAGGAGAGCGATGTATGGATAGATAGCTATAGCAGCGCGGGTTTAATAAATACAAGCCTTCTTATGCACTTCAATCGTATTCTAAAAATAAAAATTCTACGAAAAAAAGAAAAAGGAGTTCTCCGCAAATCATTTTTTGAACAATGGAATTCACGAAAGAGTTAAGTACTCAAAAAATGAACTTTCTATTGTTATATTGTTTCTGATTATTATGTCTTTATCTCCGTGAATGGATCAAATCCCGAATCCATTTATTTTTCTGATATCCAATCGGATTGGAATATGTAATATCATAATAATGGTATAAAGTGAATTTTCTATTCTAGACAAAATAAAAAAACTCCATAATTCTAAGTGGAATTTATCAATCCCTTTCCGTTTGGATCTGTCTCTTAGAAATTCCAATTTAACTAAGTCTAAAATTAAGTAATTAAGTCTAAAATCATCTTTTTTCCTCCGTTCATACGTATTTCATACATTCCATATATATGGAGTTGGGTAAAATTTCATGTGATTCAGTAAACAGAATCGAAATTCCATCATTGCTAGATCGATTCATATGATTCAATGCAGAATGAGAAAAGAATGGGATTTTTTGATAAATGGGAAATTCAAAATGCTCGGTGACGGAAATGCGGGAATGTCTACAAT